ATAACTCTGAAAAGACAGATTTCCTATCTTTTCTTTAATCTCTGGCGAAATACGATTGGAAGGGGCTAATTCAAACCCCTCAGGTAAAATAAGAACAGCCCCTACATTCAAAGCCCCTTTTTTTCCATTAGCAAGAACTTGTTTCAGTTGCATATCATAAGGAATTCGAACAACTGCTTCAAATACAGTATCAGGAAGTACCGCTTGTGGAACCTCAATATCTACCGGTTTATTAGCTAAATGACAATTGGCACATACAATACGGCCAGTTGCTTCGCGTGGATTTTCATAACCCTGCTGTGCGAAAATGGGATATGCATTTGAAATGGATGCCCAAGTTATTATACATGTCATAAGTGATATGGAAATGGAATAAGTAATTTCTTCCTTTATCCAAGAAAAGGTTTTTCGAGTTTGCATGGTCCAATCATTGATCCTGAAAATTTCTACAATAAAATTAGGTAGGTCCCTAGTATAGTTCCCTATCCACGATACTGGTAGTTACTGAAAAATTTTTACTAAAATAGAAGATATAGGAAGAGAATCCCTTTGCTGTGATGTATAGAAAAAAACGAAATTAAATATATATAGAAAGTAGAAAGAAAAAAAAAAAATATATATTCTATTTATATTAAAGTAAAGATAAAAAAATTTTAATAATATTTAAAGAAAGATAAAATAAAGTAAGATTTTGAATGTTTTGCTTATGTACAAAATAAAAAAGATTCGAATTCGATTTTTGGATCATTTTTCAGTCATTCATTGAATGATAAATCACTACAAGTGACGGCGACACACGATTTAAATAACGGAAAATCCAATATTTCAAAATTGTATCGATAATGACTGGAAAAGTGGAAACAAGGCCAGATATAATTTGATCATTATGAGCAAATCCAAAATCTTTATAAACAGAATCAATCATTAGTTCCCAACCGTGGGGTGAATGGAATCCTATACATAAATCGGTTAATAAAAGAATGGAAAAAGCTTTTATTGTGTCACTTAAGTTATATAGGAATTCTTGAACCCAAGAATTAAGAAAAAAAAGTTCTTCATTACTTAGAATAGAATAACCACTTAGAATAACGAAAGCGATTATATTTGTCGAGAAGTGCAAAATTGTATGGATACGATCCTCATTGTGTATCTTGATCAATTGTATCGTTTGTTTCTGGATTCCGATAGGAAACTTTTGTAGATGTATTTCCGGATATTCTTTTATCATTTCGTCCAAGCGAACGAGCTCCTCTAATTCTATGAATTTTTCTAAAAAACTTTTTTCTTGGATATCATTTAAAAAAATTTCGGATTTACTAGTATTACACCAATTAATAACCCAAGATTCAAAACTTTTTTTAAATAAAAAAGAGATACACCAGGGAAAAAAAACTATAGATGTAAGATATAGAAGGGGAATAAATGTTTTTTTTTCCATTTTTCGTATGTGACTTTTTATTTTAATGAACGCACCTCATTTATCGATTCTATATGATCTAATATTTCTATCAAGCACAAGTTCTATTACAAGGCTTCGAACTTATGAATCTATTCGCTGTTTTTATTTGTAAATTAGTGGTTAGTCCTTCAATTTTCAAAGATGAAAGAATACAAAAAAAAACTAGCCTAAAATAAAAAGAGTACACAAATGAAGAAAAAAATATTCTTTTTAGGTATCTCAATTGCTCAATTTCGAAGCAATTCCCCCTTTTCGATAAATGTACTCAAAATTCGGATTTCGAGATGAAAGACTTCCGTTCTATCAACAAAACAAATATTTCAAAAAAAAAAAAAAAAAAAATGGCCAATTTCCCCACATCCCTCAGAAATAATTAAGAAAGATTTATGAACAATATTGTGATGTGATAATCAAAAATGAGCGGCAAAACGAAAATAAGACAGAAGGATTCTCATTCTAAGTGGTCCAGCCCTTTGCTGATTAAGGAGGGCAAAAAAAAGATAAAAAGAAACGTCGACTGACAAAAGAAAGGAAATAAAATATCCAAGATATAATCGATCGATACGTAACCTATCAATTTCAAATATTGAACATAAAAAGAGAATTTCTTTCTATTTTATTCCGAAATGATTTGTTTTGATCTACGATACGAGATGAGTCTATTATTTGGATTTCTTACTTGTTTTGTTACTGTATTTAGTAAATTTACATACGCATAACAAAATTTGCAGATAAAAAAAACTTTGATTTTTCAATTGGAATTGTTCCGTATGTGAATAAATTCCGGTTCCGGTTAAGTTATGCTATATAAGTTTTGCTATAAAAAAAAGAAGACTCTTAGATTTTGTCGCTCCTGCTAAGAAAATATTAATTCTTCAGCTCATTTTAAAATACTTCAATTGGTACACGCAAAAAATAGGCCAATTCTGCTACTTTTTGCTCAATTTCTTGTGGAGTCAAATTCTCATCAGTACGAGTCAAAGGAACAGTCCCTCGGCCTCTGATTTCCATATAAGGGATACGCCGAGCGTAAATACCCTCTTTAACTTCTATTCTAATAGACTGAATATCTTTCATAAGGAATCGGAGTAAGATGCGACGATTTTTTCCAGGAAATCCCCAGCGAAAAAAACATACTATTCCTTTTTCTCTATCGAATCGATCATAACCCCCACCCACATTCCACAAAATTGTGCACCACAAATAACAACTAATAAATAGACCAGCGATCCCATAGAAAGACATCACGATCCCTTGTGGAAAAAAAAGTATTTGCTGAGAGGGAAATAAAGATATGAAACTTTTTCCAAGATAACTGGAAATTCCAACCAATAAAAAACCCAATGAACCTAAAAAAAGGATAAAAGCCCAGCAGAAATTACTTATTTTTCGAGACCCCGCTATAAGTTCTATCCATATATGTTCTGAGCGCCAACTCATACTCGATCCAGTTTCTTTTTATTGGAAGTGGGAGACTAGCCCATTTGATTTGCCTTTAGGTTTTTTTTCTGTTTACGAAGTAACTTTCATCAACTCGCACTATTTTGACGTGAATCTTTAGAACGAATTCATCGAATTCGTTAGATTAACAAAAAAAAAAGTATCCTCATTATATGATCTCCTATCTACCCATATATAACATATTATATCATATTAGACTAACTAGATATCCTTATTAGGATCTAAGTCTAGGTCTTGAAAAAAAAAAATAAATGAAATCTACTTCCATCGGACCAATCGGATCTAAAAAATCTTGTTTTTTTGAACATGAAGAGATAAAGAAGCCATTGCAATTGCCGGAAATACTAAGCCCACTAAAGGCACAAAAATGGAGGGTAAGTTGTTGAGAATTGTCATAGAATGGGGCACCTCAATTTAATATTTGTACCTTTTTTTTTTCTTCTAATTATTATTGTTATTTATTCTTCTAATTATTATTGTTATTTATTCTGCTAATTTTCTAATTCGTTCGAATTTTTATTTGTATATTATTCTATTTCGATTAGAATATAATATTGGTTTCTATTATTTTTTTTTATATTAGAATATTCTATTCTATAATTCTTATTCTATAATTCTTAATTACTTAAATTATATATTATTATTTAAATTATATATTATTATATTATATATTTCTAATATATTTATAATAGAATATTCTATAATTCTAATATTCTCTATTTTTGAATTATTCTATTATTCTATATTATATATTTTCGATTTCTATAATGCATTTCTATTTTTTTCTATTAGAATTCGAATATTTATATATTAAATTTCTATTGTTTTATTCTATTTTTTTGTTATATTATTTTGAATATTATTAAATAGATTATTTAATAATAATAATATTCAAATTGATATTTATTATTAGTAAACTTTTTTATTAAAAGAATATATTAGAATTATATATTTTTCTATTTTTATATTCTATATTTTCTATTATTATATATTATTATATATATTTTTAGATCTTATTATATTAATATTAAATATTTTAAAATTATTAAATATTCTATTTCTATATTAATTATTCTTTATTAATATTATTAATATTTATTATTTCTCTTATTTCGTATTAATTCTTCTCTTATTAATTAATTATTATATCTTATTACTTCTTATATTACTAATCTAATTATTTAGTAATTATTAGAAAGAGAATTTTAGAATCATTAAAAAGAGAATTTTAGAATCATTAAGATTTGTATAGAATATAATTCTACTAAGTATATCTAAATGAACATATATAATTCTAATACTAATAAAATTAAGTGCTAAAGAGTATAGAACGAAGTATAGAACGAATTAAGTGACTTATTCGTATTTCTACAGGAAAGAGATATATATGATAATCCACCTATATTTTTATTCTTCTTTATATTATCTTTTTTTTCTTGTCTGATAACTTTTTTTTTTTGTCTGCAGAAGTAAGAAAAGAACATGAAATTCGGTTTATTTATTATTTACCGTTTTACCTTGCCAAACTTTTTTTCACGGAAAACGGAAAAAAGAATTCACTCTTTTTTCTTGTTGATAGAAAAAAGAGTGAATATTAGCCAAAAAATTATCTGTATGATTCTTCCTATAATTTACTTTTATGTCACATAAAAATCCATTCTTCCGTTTTTTCCTTTGATTCCAATAAAAAAAAATACCTGCTCGCCAGAAAAAAAAAATAAAGAATTTTGAAAATTTCAATTTAATTAACTTTAATTAAGTTAAGGCACTACTTGATTTAGGATTCAAAGGAAAGAAATCGTGGAGCTGAAGTAACTCATTCAAAACGCCTTTTAAAAGATTACGTGGTACGATTGAATCGAATAAGCCCTTATGGAATAAAAATTCGGCCGATTGTGAACCTTCAGGTACTGTCTTATTCAATGTTTGTTCAATTACTCTTTTACCTGCAAATGCAATATAGGCGTTAGGTTCAGCAATAATAATATCTCCCAACATCCCAAAACTAGCTGTCACCCCACCTGTTGTAGGAGACGTAAGGATTGATACATAAAATAACTTTTTATTCGATTGATAATCA